TGAAAGGTAACTATCTCGGTTTCATATTTCATATATAAATCTCTATAGAATCTTTGAAAAAGACTTCCTTTCATACGAAAGAAAAGACTTACTATCTTTGGGATCTGATTCTACACCGCTGCTCAATAACTTAGGGGATCGACTCTATTACATAAGTTGATTCCTAAACTTTTATCTCATATCGTGACATAAGTAAGCAGTTCTTATTGTATCGGCCCAAAACCTCACTAATTGATCTTTACGATGCTTATTCTATCAATTTAGATCCTTTCTTTATCCATCGATTAAAGGATCTAGGCATACTTATTTCTTCATATTTCGACTTCTATGAAGTTTCTTTCTTTTTACTTTTTATTTGCTACAGCTGATAAAAATCGTTGTTTTGGACACGATAAATATGATATGTAGAAAGCCTATTTTCTAGTATTTATTAGTTATTAGCGGATTTGTTCTTTCTTTCCTTTTTTTTCTTTCTATAGTGGAGATAGTCGCACGTAATGACAGATCACGGCCATATTATTTAAAGCTTGTGGTAAGAAAGGGTTTCGTTCTAATGCCCTAAAATAATATTCCAAAGCTTTCGTATGTTCTCCATTCCTTGTGTGGATAAGGCCTATGTTATAGAGTATATAACTTCTATCATAGGGGTCAATTTCTAGTCGCATAGCTTCATAATAATTCTGTAAAGCTTCCGCATAATTTCCTTCGGATTGAGCCGACATCCGTTACGGTCGTCATTCGATTCAAAGAATCTCCGTTCCAGAACCGTACGTGAGATTTTCATCTCATACGGCTCCTCCTTTTTTATTTTTTATGTGCATAATGAGAATAATCCATGAAATCAAAAAGATTGAAATTATTTCATTATGAACCGAACGGGGCTAGTGTTTTTACAAGAAATCTCTAGCCAACCTTCCTGTAAAAGATCTTTTCTTAATATCAAGTATCTTGGTACTAGATAAAAATGATAACTCTAACAATTTCTTTGTTCTTAACACCCCTTAATTTCCAGGAATTAGTCACTTCAACAGTCTTCGATGGTTATATGGGTATCCAAAATACGAACGAGATGGATGTTTGTTGTACCAACCATTCTTGTTAGTCCCGATTCCGATAAAGAAAAGGTAAAATTTTATAACAAAGTTTTCATATTGTTGATTCCTGGGCGTAGTGCTTCTTCCCCTATGCTGCCTATTGGTACTAGTGGAGTAAGATTGACCTAACCCATAGGTGTAACCTTTCGCTCAATACTAGAATCTACAATTGAAGCATCTGAGGCTGCATTAATCGGGGATACACGACAGAAGGAATTGTTTTATTTACAAACTTCACCTTCACGATAAGCGTAGATTTATTTCAATAATCTTTTTTTCTTTCTCTCCCGAATAATGTATCTTTCTCCGAAGACTGAAAACGGTAAATAAAAAAGAACATCAAATCGCACCATCTCTGTAATAGGTGAATGCCTCTTTTTCTCCTGAAGTTGTCGGAATTATTCGTAATAAGATATTGGCTACAATTGAAAAGGTCTTATCAATAAAATTTCCGTTTATCCGAGATCTGGGCATAGGTAGCAATCCATTCTATAATTTCTTTTACTTACCTCTTGTGAGAAAATGATCCCACAAGCAAAGGAATTATACAGTACGAAATAACATAAAAAAAAAGAATCATTAAAAAAAAAAAGGATATGACCTTCTATTCAAATTATTATTATTATTTTTGAAAGGAATCAATAAAAAAAATTAGATTTAATTTAATCCAAATGTAGTAGTATAAGAATGAAAGGAACTATTCCGATTTTATCAAGGTTAAAGAATCAAAGAATTTATCTTACAGATTAGGATAATTAGAGAAATCTTAATTGATATGCTACAAAGAGTAAAAAGACTCGAATGATCATTCTATGATGAACCGTCTGTTTTGTGTTGTGTGCATTACATAGTGGGTATACACTATAACAATCAAATATAAAAATTCCTGTGATGATTCATTAATTTGGAATAGATCCATGGGGGTAAGGAGTTATTATTGAAAAATCTAAAACTGGAAAAGAATTTTAGAAGTTTATGGAATCATAGTCTAAAAAACGAAATATAACCATGATTTATAAATAGAATCATGATCTAAAAGAAAAGTATCCATTAAACATAGTTTAAAAAAAAAATGGATCGATTGATTCATTCTAATTCATTGATTTAACCTGGTATAAAATTGATTTTATTTAGTAGAAATAAAGAATAACTATTGGAAAAAAATGGGAGCGCCATCTTCACAAAAATGAATAGATATATATCTTTTTTTTAACAGTTTTTAACAGTTTTTCACAAAAAAAATTGATCTTTATCCCCGGAAGGATTTTTCTTTGATGAAAAGTTTGATCAATTTTTTTATATTTAGAATTGATTGTACGTACCTATCCAACTAATATGAATGACTCACTATTCACTCGGTTTCTGGGCCATAATCATTATGTAGGAGAGATGGCCGAGTGGTTCAA